AGACTGAATTACTTGGGATGCCTGTGCCCACAAGAAATCTCGGAGCCAACCATTAATCGTAATGGAACTCTGTGCAAAGTTCCCCCCTGTGATATGAGTTACTATCCCTTGATCACTTACAGTACCCCAAACATCCGACTGCATTTTCCAACTGAAATGGAAAATGACTACCGAAATTGCATTGTACATCCAGAATAGACCTAAGAAAACATGATCCCAGGCGGAGACTTGACATGTTCCCCCTCGTCCGGGCCCGTCGCAAGGGAATCGAAAACCAAGATTTGCTTTATCAGGTATCAAACGGGAACTACGAGCAAATAAAACACCTTTCAAAAGTATTAATACAGTCACATGGATGGTAAATGCGTGAATGTGATGGACTAAAAAATCTGCGGTTCCTAATGGAATAGGTAACAAAGCGACTTTGCCGCCTACAGCTACTAACTCGCCACCTCCCCACGTTAAGCTGGTACTTGTTGTTGCACCAGGAGCTGTTACGCCGGGCGCGTCAGCATGGATATTTTGTACCCATTGAGCAAAGATGGGTTGTAATTGTATGGCGGTATCCGAAAACATATCTTGGGGACGGCCTAAAGCACTCATGGTATCATTATGAATGTACAAGCCAAAACTGTGAAAACCCAGAAATATACATACCCAGTTAAGGTGGGATATTATTGCATCGCGGTGTCTAAGGACGCGATCTAATAGATCGTTGTATCGAGTAGTTGGATCATAGTCTCTTACCATAAAAATGGCTGCATGTGCAGCAGCACCAACTATTAGAAATCCGCCAATCCACATGTGGTGTGTGAACAAGGAAAGTTGTGTACCATAGTCAGTAGCTAGGTATGGATAGGGGGGCATAGAGTACATATGATGAGCTACAACAATAGTTGTCGAACCTAGCATCGCTAGGTTAAGAGATAATTGAGCATGCCATGACGTTGTTAGGATTTCATAGAGACCCTTATGGCCTTGTCCTGTAAATGGGCCCTTATGAGCCTCCAAAATATCTTTAAGTCCATGACCAATACCCCAGTTGGTCCTATACATATGACCAGCGATCAGGAAAAGAATAGCAATAGCTAAATGATGGTGCGCAATATCGCTCAACCATAGGCCACCGGTTATTGGATCTAGTCCTCCGCGAAAAGTAAGAAATTCTGCGTATTTGGACCAATTCAAGGTGAAAAAGGGGGTTGCTCCTTCGGCAAAACTAGGATAAAGTTGAGCCAAAAGGTCCCGATTCAAGATAAATTCATGAGGAAGTGGTATCTCTTTCGGATCAACCCCAGCGTCAAGAAATTGGTTAATCGGTAAAGATACATGGATTTGGTGGCCCGCCCAAGAAAGAGACCCAAGTCCTAATAACCCCGCTAAGTGGTGATTCAACATGGATTCTACATCTTGGAACCAGGCCAATTTGGGAGCGGCTTTGTGATAATGGAACCAACCAGCAAAAAGCATTAACGATGCAAAAATCAATGCACCGATTGCGGTACAATAGAGTTGTAACTCACTAGTTATTCCGGATGCTCGCCAAATCTGAAAAAACCCGGAGGTTATTTGGATTCCTCGGAAACCTCCGCCTACATCACCATTCAAAATTTCTTGCCCTACTATTGGCCAAACTACCTGAGCACTGGGTCCAATGTGAGTAGGATCACTTAGCCATGCTTCATAATTGGAAAAACGGGCACCGTGGAAGTACATGCCACTCAACCAAAGAAAGATAATGGAGAGTTGACCGAAATGAGCACTAAAGATTTTTCGAGAGATCTCCTCCAAATCACCGGTATGACTATCGAAATCGTGAGCATCAGCATGTAGGTTCCAGATCCAAGTGGTAGTATCGGGACCCTTAGCTATTGTTTTTGAGAAATGCCCGGGTCTGGCCCATTCCTCAAAAGATGTTTTTACAGGATCCCTATCCACAACAATTTTAACTTCTGGTTCCGGCGAACGAATAATCATTAAGTCCTCCTCTTTCCGGACAAGACATACAAAGAGACCCGCCAACTGTCTTTTTAGTGAATCTTTGAAGGATAGATATTAGGATTAGTCCTTTTCTTTACTATCTACTGCCCTTCTATTTTTTTTTTTTTTTTTAGTTATTCACTGGAGCAATTATATATTGAAGTCAATGCGAGGCAAGTGTTCGGATCTATTATGACATAAGGATTAGGTGCCTAACGGACATTGGTTATCCTGGAAAAAAATTTCCCGACGTAACAAAAAAAGATTTTTTTACGTTTTAATTTAAGAAGCTTGTGTATTTTTTTTGAGGGTATAAGCCCTACGTCTACTTTCCTTGAGTGAGCATAATATAAATATTTTTATTCGATTCCAAATTCCAAGAAACTCATTAGAATTATTAAAAAAATCGTCCTTTAGGTAGGAATATTTAGACTGCCCCCTTTTATTTGCTTTATTACTTCTGTTCTAGAGCCTATCCCTATTGTTTATCCTTATGAAATATGATATAAAATCGAAGGTCGAAGAAAGGGATATAATGAAATTCTTGATTTGATCTTCCTACCAAAGTTATTTGATTAATGGATCAACGACCAAACCACCCATTTTATGAAAATGGAGAGTGGTCTTATTCAAATTCAAAGCGCTTCGTAATCTTCAACCAGTTCTGTGCTTCAATATAATTTCCCGGAGTAAGCGCTATAGCTTGTTTCCAATACTCAGCAGCTTGATCAAACCAAGCTTCCGCAATTTCCGAATCGCCCTGTAGAATGGCCTGTTCTCCTCGGTCGGAATAGGCAGTTCCTTCCCCTAGAACCGTACTTGAGAGTTTCCTACCTCATACGGCTCAGAAATTGCTATCTTAATTTCCCCTATCTTAACTGAATTCGATTTCTCAAAAATCGATCCAATTTCTTCTTGGGTTAAGCAGAAGAAGTTAATTACCTAAGTTTCAAACCCTAATTTTGATCAATAATCAGTCTGATCTTTTCTCCCACCTTCAGAAGAATGAAGCATAGATAGACCTATATCCTTGGTTCGAATTTTCTGAAAGGTAACTATCTCGGTTTCGTGTCTTTCATATATGAAATTTCTATAGAATCCTTGAAAAAGACTTTTTCCCATAAGAAAGAAAAAAGAACTTACTATCTTTGGGATCTGATACTACACCGCTGCTTAATCCTTTAATGGATCGGCTCTATTACATAAGCAGATTCCTAAATTTTGCCCCATATCATGGTATAATTAAGCAGTTTTTTTTTAGTTGTATCGACCCAGTCGCTCACTAATTGATCTTTACGGTGCTTTCTCTATCAATTTGAGACTTTATCCATAGAGTAGTAGTATAGGCTCTTCTTCTTATTTTGATTCTCGTGAAGTGTTCTTCCTTCCTACAGCTGATAGGGCAAAATCATTGTTTTGACGATCCCTATGTAGAAAGCCCTTTTTCTAGTAAATACTAGAAAATTTCATCTTTTTTTCTTCTTTCTTTCTATAGTGGAGATAGTCGCACGTAATGACAGATCACGGCCATATTATTAAAAGCTTGCGGTAAGAAGGGGTTTCGTTCTAGCGCCCGGAAATAATATTCCAAAGCCTTTGTATGCTCTCCATTGCTTGTGTGTATAAGGCCGATGTTATATAATATATAACTTCGATCATAGGGATCAATTTCTAGTCTCGTAGCTTCATAATAATTCTGCAAAGCTTCCGCATAATTTCCTTCGGATTGAGCCAACATCCGTTACGGTCGTTCATTCTATTCAAAAAATCTCCGTTCCAAAACCGTACATGAGGTTTTCATCTCATACGGCTCCTCCTTTCTGTACATAGTACTAAGCAAAAAATCTATAGAATGAAAATCGAATTAGTCCCATCTCATTATGGACCGAAAGGGGCTGGTATTTTTCCAAGAAATCTCTAGCCAACCTTCCCCCAGGAGGTTTTTCTTAACACCAATGAATTCTATTAATGCTAGAGGAAAACGACAGCTCCAGGAATTTCTTTGTTCTCAACGCCTCCTATTTAGAGGAATTAGCCACTTCAACTACCTTTGATGGTTATAAGGGTACCCAACGCACAAACTTGATGGTTGTTTGCTATCCCAACCATTCTTGCCAATCCTAATACCGATCAGGAAAGGGCTAATTTCTAACAAAGCTTTTCTCTTGTTGATTCCTATTTCGAGGTGTAGTGCTTTTCTCCCCTATGCTGCCTATTGGTCCTAGTAGAGTAGGATTGGCCTGTAATACAGAACCTATCCTGTAGGTGTAACCTTTCGCTCAATACTCAAATCTACAATTGAAGCATCAAAGGCCACATTAATCGAGGATACACGACAGAAGGAATTGTTAGTTCACCTCACCTTCCCCAAGCGTGGGTTTCCTTTACTAATTTAGTTCTCTCTATGCGAACCCCCTCCCTTTCTCGTAAGACTGCGATGTAGGTAGGGCTAAAAAAAATAAAAAAGAGTCAAATCGCACCATCTCTATAATAAGTAAATGCCCTTTTTTCCCCTGAGGTTGTCGGAATTATTTGCAATAAAATATTGGCTACAATCGAGGAGGTCTTATCAATGAAATTTCCATTTATACGGGATCTAGGCATAATTCCCAATCCATTCTATATAGAATTCTTTTTATTCTATCACAAAATAACATAAAAACATTTTATTCTTATAAATCGCTCCATATGCTCTAAATAGATAAGAGAGGTATTGATTTTCCGCTCAGCTCAAATTGTCTCCTTTTCCTTCTGTTTGGACAAGAACAGATATTAAATATTTGACTAAGATTGGATTTCATTCCACTTTCCTATTTCTCGACAACAACTTCTCTCATCAGCTATTTCGCGTTTTCAAAGTCATTAATTATCCCATACCCTTTTTTTTTAGATTGTACGGCGTAACATACCTTATGCAAATAGAATTCTAGGATTCCTTGGTTCCTTTATTTTCTTATGGAATAATTAGAATTCTTCTATTCTCTTTTTATTTAGGTTTTCCCCAAAGAAAAACTTTTGATGGAGCGAGATTCCTAGTAAAAAAATAAAGGATCCTCACACTTAGATAAAAAAAATAATTTTTCCTTTCCAATAGAGCCATAGAATCCCCGAGCGGTTGTGGCTGTACCTGTACTGCAGGAATACTAAAACTCGCTATTCACTCAGTTTATTTTCCATAATAAGATTATGTAGGAGAGATGGCCGAGCGGTTCAAGGCGTAGCATTGGAACTGCTATGTAGACTTTTGTTTACCGAGGGTTCGAATCCCTCTCTTTCCGTTTCATCAACGTTACCGATCACAATGTATCAAATCAAATAACAATTTCTTTGACCAACAATACCTTTATTTAATAGTTAATAGAATTCTCTAAAGCAAATTACTTTGGTATGTAAAATATAACAAAAAAGAAAAAAGATCCTAAGGTTAATCTATTTCTACTAGGTGAATGGGAAAATACGAATTAAGAGCCTTAGGTTGATTTAATTCGGGGAAAGGGGAAGGGGAAAAAAAATTCTATGAACCTTTCCTTTTTTGTTAAGTTTAAGTCTGACGAGAGTAATATTCTACAACTAACAACTCATTTATTTTGAGACCGACCCACTTTCTATCTAGGATTTTTTGTACTAGTCCTTTATATTGCAATGTATCAACTGTCAAATGCTTTGGCAATTTGCTCGGATCAGATGAAGCAATAGAATTTTGAACCAGACGTTTTGATCTTTGGTTATCCTTCGTAGTAATAATATCTCGGGGTTTGCAACGAAAACTTGGTATATCAACTATACGACCATTAACTAAAATATGTCTATGGTTAACTAATTGCCGGGCCCCAGGAATGGTTGAAGCCATACCCAATCGAAAAACAATATTATCCAAACGCATTTCAAGTAATTGTAGTAAAACCAGACCTGTTGACTTTTTTGCTTTTCCAGCGATATGTACATATCTAAGTAATTGTCGTTCTGTCAGACCATAATGAAAACGCAATTTCTGTTTTTCTTGAAGACGAATACGATATTGCTCTTTTTTCCCAGAATGGAATTTCTTTTTCAAATTACTTCCGGATTTTGGCGTTTTTCTAGTGAGTCCTGGTAAAGCTCCTAGACGGCGTATTTTTTTTAAACGAGGTCCTCGATAACGGGACATAAAGACTCCTTTTTTTTATTGAAATTTTATTTTACACAATAAATTTCATTGTATTTACATTACAGAATACATCGAAATTAAATTAAAACTGAATTAAACTAAAGGATAAACAGAATAAAATCTACTAAAGTACCACAAAAAATGGAATTTCATCAACATCTTAATTTTTTGTATATATATTATTTATTTTAATGTTTTGCATCTAGCAAAATTGTAAGGTAGAACGACGTAATGGACTCTCGATTCTCCATTTAATTCGGAGAAAAAAAGAGATTATTGTTCGTGGAACATCAATAGAGAAAAAAGCCGACTATCGGATTTGAACCGATGACCCTCGCATTACAAATGCGATGCTCTAACCTCTGAGCTAAGTGGGCTTACATAACAAAAATAGTGTAACAAATAGAAATATATATAGGAAATCCTTAAAATGGCAGATCTTAATTATTAATCTTTAAAATGGCAGATCTTAATTATTAATCTTAGTTATTAACTAGTTCGAAATTTGAAATTCTACTTAGAAAAAAAAACTCAAATTTCATAAGGATGAAGTTCGCTTGATATGCTTAACTAAACGATATTCTTAAATAGGTTTATAGAATTTATTGAACTTTCTTTTTATTTCTCTAACTCGCAAATCTATTTTTCTAATAGAATCTATTCCAATTTCTATATTGAATTTGATTTCAGATATTTTAAATTTGATATGGCTTGGACGAATAATCTAATACATAGAAAAGAATAACTTATATGAATAATAAAGAGAAAATGTGAATCTCTTGGCATTTTCATTCGAGCATTATATACATTTTAGGAAATATTTTTTCCTTAATAATTTAAGAATTACTATTTCACTAAGGAAAAGGTAGAATCATAACAAATGAAATTTCGAATTCTGATTAGAAAAAAAAAAAGAAAGAATATCAAGCGTTATAGTATGATTTTGAATACTCTAAAAAAGGAAAGAAGAGGGCGGGGAGAGAAAAACTTTAGGATATATTGATTCCAATTGAATTGCAAATATATCGACGGTAGAATCAATTCAATTCTGAATTGCAATAAGCGGGGTCTCTCGAATAGAGACGAGCTGTTAGACTACGTCGAATAATGAATTCAATGATTCAAAAAAAACTACGAGATGTAGGAAATTGCACAAGAAATCCAGGTTTCAAAGAAAAAAGGGACAGTGGGGATATGGCGAAATCGGTAGACGCTACGGACTTGATTGTATTGAGCCTTGGTATGGAAACCTGCTAAGTGGTAACTTCCAAATTCAGAGAAACCCTGGAATCAAAAATGGGCAATCCTGAGCCAAATCCCTTTTTTGAAAAAACAAGTGGTTCTCAAACGAGAACCCAAAGGAAAAGGATAGG